GAAGGAAACGAAAGAATCTAAATTGGATGACAAATCCGGTCCGATGGCTGTTCTCCACTAACCACAAGGATATAGGGACTCTATATTTCATCTTCGGTGCCATTGCTGGAGTGATGGGCACATGCTTCTCAGTACTGATTCGTATGGAATTAGCACGACCCGGCGATCAAATTCTTGGTGGGAATCATCAACTTTATAATGTTTTAATAACGGCTCACGCTTCTTTAATGATCTTTTTTATGGTTATGCCGGCGATGATAGGTGGATCTGGTAATTGGTCTGTTCCGATTCTGATAGGTGCACCTGACATGGCATTTCCACGATCAAATAATATTTCATTCTGGTCGTTGCCACCAAGTCTCTTGCTCCTATTAAGCCCAGCCTTAGTAGAAGTGGGTAGCGGCACTGGGTGGACGGTCTATCCGCCCTTAAGTGGTATTACCAGCCATTCTGGAGGAGCAGTTGATTCAGCAATTTCCAGTCCTCATCTATCAGGTGTTTCATCCATTTTAGGTTCTATCAATTTTATAACAACTATCTCCAACATGCGTGGACCTGGAATGACTATGCATAGATCACCCCTATTTGTGTGGTCCGTTCTTGTGACAGCATTCCTACTTTTATTATCACTTCCGGTACTGGCAGGGGCAATTACCATGTTATTAACCGATCGAAACTTTAATACAACCTTTTCTGATCCCGCTGGAGGGGGAGACCCCATATTATACCAGCATCTCTTTCGGTTCTTCGGGCATCCAGAGGTGTATATTCCCATTCCGCCTGGATCCGGTATCATAAGTCATATCGTTTCGACTTTTTCGGGAAAACCGGTCTTCGGGTATCTAGGCATGGTTTATGCCATGATCAGTATAGGTGTTCCTGGATCTCTTGTTCGGGCTCATCATATGTTTACTGTGGGCTCAGACGTTGATACGCGTGCCTACTTCACCGCAGCTACCATGATCATAGCTGTCCCCACTGGAATCAAAATCTTTAGTTGGATCGCTACCATGTGGGGAGGTTCGATACAATACAAAACACCCATGTTATTTGCTGTAGGGTCCATCTTTTTGTTCACCATAGGAGGACTCACTGGAATAGTCCCGGCAAATTCTGGGCTAGACATTGCTCTACATGATACTTATTATGCGGTTGCACATTTCCATTATGTACTTTCTATGGGAGCCGTTCTTGCTTTATTTGCAGGATTTCACTATTGGGTGGGTAAAATCTTTGGTCGGACATACCCTGAAACTTTAGGTCAAATCCATTTTTGGATCACTTTTTTCGGGGTTAATCCGACCCTCTTTCCCATGCATTTCTTAGGGCTTTCGGGTATGCCACGTCGCATTCCAGATTATCCAGATGCTTACGCTGGATGGAATGCCCTTAGCAGTTCTGGCCCTTATATATCCGTAGTTGGGATTCGCCGTTTCTTCGTGGTCGTAACAATCACTTCCAGCAGTGGAAACAACAAAAGATGTGCTCCAAGTCCTTGGGCTGTTGAACAGAATCCAACCACACCGGAATGGATGGTACAAAGTCCTCCAGCTTTTCATACTTTTGGAGAACTTCCAGCTATCAAGGAGACGAAAAGCTATGTGAAGTAAAAGAAGAAAAGGTCGCCGACTGCTACTAAGAACCTAACAGATCGAACTCCGGGTGAACTGGATCGCCCCGGCGGGGTTGCTCTGACTCGGAGGGCCCTGAGAAGCGCAACACTCCAGTAACTGATCCTTTTGTAGGTGATGGGAAAAGAAGAAGGGGGGTTTTGGATAAATAGGAACGTGGGGAAGAGGAATCGACATTCCATTCAGAAATGAAGAAAGAAAGACGCGAAGTGCAAAAGCAGCGTGACGAGAATTCTCGACTCGAGATGTTAGAAGGTGCAAAATCAATAGGTGCCGGAGCAGCTACAATTGCTTCAGCGGGAGCAGCTGTCGGTATTGGAAACGTCCCTAGTTCCTCGATCCATTCCGTGGCGCGAAATCCATCATTGGCTAAACAATTATTTGGTTATGTCATTTTGGGCTTTGCTCTAACCGAAGCTATTGCATCGTTTGCCCCAATGATGGCGTCTCTGATCTGTCTCCCATGGTTCCTTCTTCCCTATTTGCAGAACCTGCTTTGGAAGGTGGGGTTACTTTGGGGGGGGCGCGCCCTAGCTTTCTTATTCAAGAAGATGGGCTGCTCCAGCGGTCTGGCCTTGGCGATTCTTTTTGGCGTCAGGGTTTTTCTCACTAACGAAGCCGCGCCCTCTTTCGGGAATATGGTCCTTCCTGATGGGGCGTCGGAACCGGGAGCATCTACCTCTACTCCCGCGGAGGCGTCGACCTATCCTCTCCCGGAATGGGAAAGAGCACTTTCTCTTCCGGAAAAGGAAATCGCGCCGGAAGCACTTCGTGCCCACGTGAAAAATGAAATACGAATTCTTTTTCATATTGGGCGGAAGAACAATCTTCCGGACCAACATTTTGAAGAATTTCTCGAACCATTAGCCTTGGATGCCGACAATGCGACTGTAGGATTTTTTAGCTCTCTGCTCACAAAAGTTCACGAACTCCAGAAAGAGCATTATAACGACGGAAGCCATATTCCGTTTTTCTTTAAGACAGCAAAGGAAAAACGTAAATTATATTCTATAATGTGGGAATCTGGCAAAAAAGAGTGATTCAACAAGATATGCCTCGCCCTTGGCCTTAGTGGATGACGAGAGAGAAAGTGTTCGACTCCTTTCTTTGTCTATGCTGCTCACTCTCAGTTTGGTCCTACTTCTGGTTCATTTTGTGACTAAAAACGGAGGGGGAAACTCAGTACCAAATGCTTGGCAATCCTTGGTAGAGCTTATTCATGATTTCGTGCCGAACCCGGTAAACGAACAAATAGGTGGTCTTTCCGGAAATGTGAAACAAAAGTTTTCCCCTCGCATCTCGGTCACTTCTACTTTTTCGTTATTTCGTAATCCCCAGGGTATGATACCTTATAGCTTCACAGTTACAAGTCATTTTCTCATTACTTTGGGTCTCTCATTTCCCATTTTTATGGGCATTACTATAGTGGGATTTCAAAGAAATGGGCTTCATTTTTTAAGCTTCTCATTACCCGCAGGAGTCCCACTGCCGTTAGCACCTTTTTTAGTACTCCTTGAGCTAATCCCTCATTTCGCTCTAACCGAAGCTATTGCATCGTTTGCCTCAATGATGGCCTTTTTGATCTCATCCGTATTCCGATCGAAGAAAGAAGGTAAATTATAACGTTTTCATGGTCCGGATTACTAAGTAATACTAAGTATTGGCGCTCATTCCGAATTTCTTTGTACCGCCCAGAAGGGCACGAGAGAGAAAGGGATCCAATACCAAGACGCTTGCCTTTGACAGAGAACTCTTGCTTTATATACGCACGCTATTGATTGCAGAAGCGCCCCAAGCGGAACCGTGCCGGGCCTCTCGAACGAACCTACCGATCGGGTCTTAAGGAGAGCAATCATAGACCATAGGAGCCGGGTTGAACTATAACAAGCCAAAAGAGCAGAGGAACGTGGTGAACCATGCCGAGTCGGGCCTGAAGAAACGTAGTACCGTGCTGAGCCTATCAAGCCAAGGTTGAGAGAAGAAATAAAGGAATTTAGCCAAGGGATAAGGAAAGATTGAGGAGATCAGAGCCCTATCCACCCAACCATTGCATTGAGGAGGTCAGGCGAGAAAGGGCGCGCATACTAGTTCTGTTTTCACCCCGCTCCTTAAGTTAGCTACGTACAGAAACCGGCCTAGAGTTCGCTACCTATACCAAGTAGTTCTATTTTCTGTTTCCTTTCTAATCGTAGGCCCCTGCTATCAAGCTATCAGCTATGAGGACTTACTCAACTAGTCAGACTTCGGCGCTTTACTACCGCCTAGTGAGCTGAGCTTCCTCAAGTGAGCTACTGACTAGCGGAAATCTCGACGGGAGGATTCAATCACACTACGGAAGTTGCTAACAACCAACCCCGTTCTATTTTCTATCCTTAAGCGAGCAACTATCTATCTTGAGTACCGGATTTCAAGTGAGAAAAGAAGTGGATTCCAGGCCAGGGCCAATTTGAAAGCTTATATCGCATTTCTTTGACCGAGAGTACAACACTAAAGATCTCACTCTTGAGCCCTATTCCTAGCCTTCGACGCTTAGGACAGCTTTGAGAAAGGCGATCAAATCAAGCGCATACTAGTTTCAAACTCTCCGCTCGAGTAGGTGCTTGAGCCCAGCTCTAATCTCTTTCAAACCTCTCTTTCGAAAGCCACCGTGGAAAGATCACTCCTAAATGCAGTTAGATACGCAACCCACCGAATTCCGGTTCTGGACTGACCTAACCCTACGGAGACTGGGCGTATTGGATTCCCTTAGAGCATTTCTTTTCTGAGATCTCATTCCTTAGAGCATGGAATTCCTTGACTTCGTTCAGTTCGCTAGTCCCGATCACTCTAATTCACCAGCTTTCTTCGTTCCGTGAGCGCTAACAAACCACCCTTTAGATAAAAGGTTGTTCGCTACGGAAACTAGTTGAGGAGCTTACCGACGAGGAAACTACTAGAACAACACTTCCTTCAGTGAGGACTGACCGAGAAGTCCATTGGAACTTCGACTGATTCGGCCTAAGAAAGAGGACCTTGCGCCTAAAAGGACGTTTCTCAGCTTCCTATTGATTGAATCGAATGAAACAACTTCTGATTCTGTGCGGTCTTCCTTTACTTCTTCTTCTGCCTTGAGCACTGACTCCAATTCATCTTCTTGATTCCCGCCTGGCTTGATTCCTGGTTCTTGAGCTTTCCTTTGCTTCGTTGCTTGCTTCAAGAGCTACCTATTTAAAGTGAGAAAAGAATTGAATTTGCTTAAAGTGATTATGATTTGCTCACAGCTTCTCCTTCGATTCGAAGTGGATCACTGGCTGGAGCGGAGATTGGACTCTTGAATAAGTGGACTTCGACTGAGCTTCCTCTTCCTTTGGTCGAGTGGGCTTTCGCTTCCTCTTTGTCTTTGACCACTTCTATATTATATACGTGATTGATTCGATCTGAAGCTGGCCCGTCTTCTATTGAATCAGTTGACTCCTTAACCCTAATCTTTCATTCCTTAGTTAGAGCCTTTCTTTTCCCGATGGTACCATACCTATTGAAAGTGAGATTCTCATTTCGTGAAAAGGGCTTAGAAGAATGCTTATTTGAACATTTCTTCTATCTCTCGCCATCAAATCAAGAGTGATCAAATGACTTTCTTAGCTCACGTCCTTGAGTGAGATGAGAAATTCCGCTTTCACCACTAGAACACTTGCAGGGCTTTCAAGCCCCACGAAACTGAAACGAATCCAGTGCGCATGAGAAGAGGAGGCCCCCGCGTGAAACCGCTTTGCTTCAAGCTCCCGAGAACTGCTTCGACTGGTTTCTCTTTCGGCTGAGCTTCCTGTTAGGTCTTTTCCTTCTACTGAACTACGGGCTTCTCCGTTTCGCTCGTTACCTACGCTATTTAAAGTTCTCAAAGAACTTGATTGGCTCACTTCGAGTGAAAGAAGGACTGGCTAGCCTACCGAGCCATTTGAACTGAATTCCAGGGGAAAGCTTATGAAATTCCCTTCCTAATGATCTGATCTATCTCACTTTCCTAAAACGGATCTATTGCCTTCATAATCAGTGCTTTCTTCTTCCCTTCTGCCTAAGCAAAGATAAGAAGTGGATCTATAACACTCCTCCGGTCGGTCTATACTATTTCTTCTAGTCGAGCCTCCTAGAAATAGAACTATCTCGCCCATCTCCTAACCCATTCCCTTCCTACTGAGATAGAGCCCATTACCTGACTATCTATCTCACTTTCCTAAACCTAAGAGGGCACAGAATCAGAATCAAGGGGAAGGATAGACTGATTCTCAAAGCGAGCACGGGATTAGTGGCATCCGAATCGAAGTCTTTCTCCTCCGCTGTTCAAGGCGCGACTCCAATGCTTTATAGAATGGATTTCCTGTCTTTCTCAAGAGAATGTATTGTTAGCTTCGCTTTACTTATTCTTCTTCTGCCTGAAACGAATCCCTTTGTTAAGAGGAGCTCAATAGACTCGATCTTGACCTGACTCGCCCTTCCCACTCTTGACCTGACGAAATAGATAACTAGCCCCGCTGATTCGGGTGATGCCTAAGGGTCATCTCTTGCTGCTTTGAGTGAATCTTTCTTGAACCAGTTTCATAGCTCTCCATGAATTTCCGTCTCATCTGGAAGTGCGAGATGAACTAATCGGAGCGAGGACCGCTAACCAAGAAGGAAGACCTTTGAGATGGATATTCACAGAGAGAGGAGTATTGAACCGGGGATTGGAGCCGAGAGAGTCAACTTATTCCATAGAAGAGAAGCCTAACCCTCTACTGAGCTTCTCACTCCCTTCTCCTTCACTTCCTTCGACTAATAACAAGCAAGCTACCTTCTTCTTCGTGAGCTACCGCCTTAGTGATTCGAGGAGTACAACAACCCAGATAAACTAGTTGCTGAGCTTCCCCACGGATAAACAACGGAATTGATCTTCCCTGAACAACGGAATGGATTTCTCTTTCCTTCGCCGGAGACTGAGCTAACGATATTCCATATCCCCTAAAAACTCATTCTATTGGTGTTTTCCTTACTATAGATTAGATTTGACGGTATCGAGACGGGACCTAGAAAGAGTGATCAAATCGCTTTCTTTGCTAGAACTCGTAGCCATATATGATCAGTTTAGCCTGAGCCTACTAACAAACCTACTCAGACTGAGCTGAGCTTCCTAGAAAGAGAACTAGCTACGCTATCCTTACTAGAAATAGAGCCCATTACCTTGACTGCCTTACTTGACTGGGGAGCAACTCTCGTATGAACAACGTATCGCTACGCCCCTTCTGCTTTCAGCCAGTTGTAAACTGGCCTTCTGCTGCTAACCTTTCTCCCTCTGCTGTGCTGCTTCAAGCGGGGATTCTGCCTGAAACTAATCAATAGAATCGTTATAGCTTTTCGAAGAAGTGGCTTCCGATCTTTATTGCCCCGCCTTTCCTACCAATCCGCTAGAACAATTCCATAAGTTAGCTATTTACTAGATAGAGGTCTTACCTCGGGCTTCGTCGCTTTCCGAGCTCACTGGATTGATCCCAAAGAAAGCGCATTCGTTCGATTGATCGCAAGCCTTCAAACTCGCATTCGCATGTTGGTTGTTCCCCACTAAACATCTCGGGTTCCGGTGAAAGTGAAGGTTCGGACCTTCCCGACTGGACTACTGGATCTATCTCTTCTCTCATTCCGGACTTACCTACTCTACTTCGTACCTTGGATCTCATTCCTTTTCACATTTCATTGACCTAGCTTGACTTGAGAGAGGAGGGAATGTAAGACGAGACTTTCTTCGAAACCGACTGCCTACTCTCGTACTATAATATGTAATTGTTGATTCACTAACCCTACTTCCCCTGAGCTTCCTCTATTAGTAGTCGAGGTAGTGTAGCTCACTGGGGCTTGCTTTGCCCACGTCATCTATCTATGTTCTTTCTTCTCTTAGAATTCTTCTAATCTTCTCTTCTCTTTCCGCAGGGAGAGTGAGAGCGAGTCTCGTTGTTCGAAAGAGTGAAGAAAGGCTTCTCGACTTGACCCGAAGGGCTCGTTCGAGTGAGGATCGTGCTTATCTTAGCCAGAGTGAACAAAGGAGAAGAAGTGTAACCAGAAGATTATGAGTAGCAGGGGCAAGTAGGAGACTAGATATACTATATATATAATAAAGATGTTGTGAGCCACCTGAAAAGATGGAAGGGAAAGCAAAAGCTGATAGGGGCAGGAACGCCCAGCCAGTAAGGGAAAGCCCAAGTTTGACTCTACCTCAAAATGATATGGAAAGCCTGTCTTTGACTGAAAACTGATAGGGAAAGCCCTGCTATGCCAGAAAGATGGAAGGCCTTGCCTGACTGATTGAAGGGGAAGGAAGGGGGGATTTATCCGACAACGCTACATCAATGTTGCCGGAAGCGGAATAGGAGCAAGCGGAAGCTGAAAACGGATAGGCTCGGCCAAACCAACCCTGCATTAAGGTCTCTGTCTGTCTCCCTAACAAGGGAAGAGGTCACCACTAGCAACTTGTCAGAAAGCCGGGAAGGCCTCGAGTGACTCTACTAGCGTACAGATAGCGTACAGAGCTTACTGAAAGAGCTGACCTAACAGAACTAGCTGACAGAGCGGCTAGCTGATAGAGATTGAACTACTGACTTTGAAACTAAGCCTGCCTTCTTTTTATACCGTTCGTGCCCCATACCCTTTCTCAAATCGGAGAAAGGCGGGAGAGACTACTTTCTTTATTCCATTCCGACTCCCCTTATGCCTTTTGCTGCTCCACAATGCTCTCTCCAAAACTCAAGTGAAAGAAGCCCTTAGTGCTTCCTCAATATGTTCAAGCTCGGATCTCAACTTGTTAGCGCGCCCTACATTACTCAGTAATACTAAGTATTGTATGGCCGTTGCTTGTTCTCTTTATATAATGCAATTTCGGGGTCGGTAGTTAGCTGCGCAGCAACCAATGCATATAACGGAAATCAATCCCGGGTCCATGTGGCCTCGTGATTAGACGAAGAGATTACTTCATCATGCGCACCAACCAGGTTTAGGCTCCATCTTCTATATACGCAACCGCTGAGATAGAAGGAAGATCCATGTCACACTAGGAATCAGCCGCCACTAACTGGAGAAAGGAGCGTATCAGCCACACTAGAACCAGTCTCCAAGAAAGGGGGAGTTGCGGCGGGCTTTCTTTTTTTAGCAGGCTATTGAACCTCTTGTCGTCATTTGACCCTTCGGCATGAACTCTCTATTGAATCCCGGCTGATCAACCCAGCTGCAATCCATCCCGCCTTAGTGTTATTTGCAGAGCACAGTTTATATTAGAGCTGAGCTGATCTCAGAGCCTAACGGTGATTTGGCTTGTGGGAAAACTAGTATCAAAACTTTGTATCCGCGCAAGACAGCTTTTGATGTGGGGAAGTTTTCACTTAAGTAAGATTGCTCGAAAGGAATGATTAGAGTTTCGTGGTACAAAGTGTGAGTTGTTGATTAACATTGGTTCCTTGGGTGCTAACTACATCAAGGCCTTTGTTGAGTGACTACTTCGGCTATGCGAGCTACATGAGATATACGAGGGAATGAGCCCTAGAGTGCAGCGGACCGCACTCAGAGACAATTTGGGCTTCATCTTGGTTTCGGATGGCAAGATGCTTGGCCGTGCCAAATCTATGTTGTTGGCTACCTTCTTGTGGGCTAGTTGAGACTTGTCCTACTTGTTGGCTACGTTCAGCAGCTACAGAGCAGTCTTTCGAGTTCGGATTAGTTGATGGCTTGGTTTGAGCTTGGTGCACGGTTTCATGAGGTATTCAGGGGCGTGCTTCTTTCAGAGACTGAGTTATCAGCAAAACATCGGGATGCTAGGAAACTTCCAGTATATCCTTCTTAGTCTTTGGTTACCCATGTGAACCTACAGGACATGTTGGCAAAGAAAACGCCAAGTGGCAAGTGGTGAGGCATCGAGTATTTGAGTTCAGAAGTACAGAGGTACATAAGGGTATGAGCCAAGACCTCCGAGAGTGGAGGCACATTACTAGAGAAACAGAGGCCAGCATTACTCAGTAATACTAAGTATTGTGAGGCACAGTGGTCAGTGACAGCCACGCGAGACGAGATTGGGTTCAGAGGTAGCAAGTTAGAGGACTTGTACAGAGGCGCAGAGTGGGCATGGGGGTGCTGCTAAGAGTAGCAGTTGGCTTGCGAGCCACACCTTGCGAGGTGCACTTCAGTTTTCCGAGTATGGTTCAGAGGAACGCTCAAGAGTGAGCATGTTGGCAAGAGTGCCGCAGTTATAGTCCAGAGTAGACCGAGAGGTTGATTTCCCTTCCTGGGGTAGTTCCGATCAATGGGGAGATTGATGGCTACCGACACTTGAGTCGCCAAGAGCGCTGTTTGTTCAGAGTTTAGTTATTCAGAGTTACCAGAGGGCATTTGAGCAATGGGGTGCTACAAGAGTTTAGTTGATCCGAGGGTCACGTCCTGAAGGGCGCACTTCCAACCGAGTTTGTCCAAGAGTGGGCTAGAAACGGCACTTGATGAGGGAGACAGACAACGCTGGACAGGGTGTGAGCCAGAAGAGCAGAGTCAGAACTTCAAGTCAGTGCTCTTCATTATGGTCCTGGAAGGACCTTGTTGCCGAGGGTGGCACGCCGAGTTAATCCGTTGAGGGGCAGGCGAAAACTCCGCTGCTCCCCCTCTAGATCAGCCTATTCTTTCTTTTTCATCGGTGGGGGATAATCCGTATCAAAGGTAGCTCATTCCTCTGGATTCGCCACACTCTATCCATCTCTGAATCGTGGGGCCCGAAAGAGTGTTGATATGGCCGGGTTTGATCCGGCATAGCACAGTGGCGTTTACGTGTTCCCAACAGACTTTGAAAATCACCGATCCTCGGATCGTCTCGTCTCGCAAGCACAATGAGCCGAAAAGCACTTCCATTATGGACATCGGGAACGCGGCGGCACCGTGGCCATATCGAACTACCCGCTTAATGAGTCCCTTTCTTTCCATGATCTCGTGTCGCCAAACTCTCGGATTCGCTTTGCCTTTACTTAAAAATGCTTTAATATATAAATTATGGGCATCTCGTCGCGATATCCCACTTCCACATACTTGAGTGGAGTGCTCACGCCCTTTATCAAATTGATATGCTGACGCGTATAAACACTCAAAGAAGCGTATAAACGCGGAAAGTACGATTCCAAATACACCAACTGCGCTCAACAACAGGGGTTTCTATAGTTTATACCAGTTCCAGTGTATCGTAGCAGTCTGAATGGTACGGCGCCGAAGCGGTTCAATCTTCTTTCTCGGGATGGTGTGGTGAGGATGTGTGTGAGTAACCGCCTGATGACGAAAAAGGTGGTGTTGACCCTTCTATTTGGGGGGAGAGTGCCCCGGACGCTCTTAGCCTGAGTCCTGCTGGACGGGAAAACTATGATCGAATGCTGGCAGCGTGCTATTTCGTGATCGCTAGCGGTTCCTTGGAGAGGAGACTCCCTAGCCCACTGTCTGAAGGTAAATTCGATCGATCATCATATGTTTTGTTATTTGTTAACTTTTCCCGATTTTGACCCATGATCGATCACTGCTGCAGTTCCCGAACAAGCCCCTTCTTGTCTTGCTTCGAAAGAAACGTCGAAAGGGAAGAAAAGGAAGCTGGTGCTAGAACAGGCAGAAGAAGAAGTCCTGAACATTGTCTCTAAGGCTCCTTCTACGGCTAATGCTGCTGTTCAGGCTGGATCGACAGTTGTAGATTTTCCAGTGGTATCTTCTGTTTTCTGCGTCTGAAAAAACAGCTTCTTCGAATGCCTCTGCCCTACCTTCATTCCCTGGTGGTGGATTTGAAAAAGCCTTCCTTCTCGGATCAAGGGCTTTCTCTTCTGCTTCTTCTTACCCTAGGATGGATACTGAAAGGGAAGATAACAGAAGGCGGCGAGCGAGTGGGGTAAGTAAAGGGGTAACCAACGAGCAAAGAACTCCGCCTCCTCCTTGGTGGAAGCCAGGCACTGAAGTGATACCTGGGCTAATTCTGCGATTGCCGCTTTCAGGAGGACAGGAATTCACTCTTGGGTAGCTCCTGGTTTGGTGATGTGCAGCCAAGAATAAAGGCAAAGCATTCCGGGATTGATAGTTTGGTCCGCAGTTCAACCATTCCGTAGAGTAAAAGCCATTGGGAGTCGCCCTTGTTTTTATAGGCTACTCACGGAACCAGCTTTCCTCCAATTTAGGCTCGAAGAAGCGTGACCATCCAGTTGAATCTGACCTTCCCTCCCGTGTGGTTATGGGGGCCTTTTTGTTACTATGTTACTATGGAGGAGCTGCCAGCCTCGGTAAGGTTAACTAGCTACTTTACTCACTGCACTCGAAAAAGATAGCAAACCTACTATAGCGACAATCGGTCGGCTCCTACGGGTGTAGCCTCCCTCGCCTAGTATAGTTGCGCTTTCTTTTCTTCTTCTTGGTCTAGTCTATCTACCCGTTTCTAAGCCCCTCACCTTCCCTTTTTGGAGTACAGGTCAGAGGCTTGTGCGGCTAGCTACACTAGCCCTGTCGGAAACAAGAAAGAAGAGGCTGATGCACCTGCCCGCCTAAGAACTTGAGATGCAGGGGGTGGATTCAGCTCGATCAACTGGGATAGGACTTTGTTTTATCTATTAAGCGGAAAGCCGTGGTGCGAAAGCAGTGCGTGCAGAAAGCAGTGATTCATGGGAGGGAGCTGCTTCAATAGCTTTGGCTGTGAAAACTCTTGGTCTTGGAGCATCAGTGTCATCAGTTCCCCCAAGATCGGCAGGACAAATAACTACTAGGTTTGTGCCGGAAAAGCGTCTTGCGTGACGATCAAGGGAAAGAGTTTCAAAATAAAGAGATTCATCAGCTATGGAATCTGACAGGTATCGGTATTGAACAGAGGGGGCAGCT